ATAGATATAGATGAACAATACCCCCCCTGGAACCGTATAGGAAGTTTTCTCCTCGTACGGCTCGAGAAAAAATGATTTAATTCGAGTCTATGTATCTAATTTTAATAAATTAAATAACAAATGGACCTATAAAATCAATTAGACTATGATTCCAGTCTTTTTTCTTCTTGAAAAATGAAAAAGAAACCGCTCGTACTCATAACTCAAATCGGATAACTCTTAAATAGCTCAAAGGAAAATCTTTAGTCAATTTCATTTATTGAGTAGTCTTTACTCCCTTTCGTTTATTCCGGTTAAACTATTTCAAATTCTATTTGGATTCTTTAGTCAGATCCAGTTATTGAGAGAATTAACAATCACAAAGGGTGTTTCCTTGTTTTTAAACCCTTTATTCCTATTTTTAATCATTGGGTTTAGACATTACTTCGGTGCTTCTTAATCCTTTCAAAGGGGTAGCAACATACCCTTTTTGATTTCTTTCTATCAAAGAATCCTATGGACGGTTGATTCTAGCATGATACACGTTGAATGGAAAATTTTGGATCAATTTCAACAAGTTTTGCTTTTGAATTGGAAACTTGCTCGAATTGGATCCTTTCTATTTTCCATATATTTACGAAGTTGTTCCAGTTGATTGGCATTAACCCTAGATCCTTGCCCCTGAGAAATGAATTAATACTTTCTGTTCGAGCTCCATCATGGACTATTTACAACCCGACAAAAAACGAAGGGTTCAAGTGTAACAGAACAAACAATGTCGAGCCAAGAGCACCTCATTCCTAGACAAATAAAAAATGGTGGATATAAAAATCCACAACGGGTCATATCCTTCAAGTCGCACGTTGCTTTCTACCACATCGTTTCAAACGAAGTTTTACCATAACATTCCTCTAATTTGGAACCGGTATACCGGTATGGAATTGATTCAATTATGGAATCATGAATAGTCATCGGTTCAGCTGTCCATAGACGTTGTAATCTACACCTTTTCTTCTATATATGAATACATGAAACAAGATTTTTCTGAAAAAATCTTAGTAAGACAACTTTTTCATGAGAATGAGATGTAGAAAAAATAATGTAAGTTAAGGTTTGAATTTTGATTTTTTTAATCAGATTACGAAAATCAAAATCGAAAAAAAAATAGGTAAGGTTTCTCATATCTATCAGATAGACTGAACAATTGTCACTGTTTGTTATAGATATAGTAACAATACCATACTATAGAACATGGAACTTGATCGTTTGTTAATGAAATTCGAGCAGACACAGATGCTTAAATTTCTAATTACTATAGCCCCCCCACTTCTTTTTTCTATTATAATATGGTTTATATGGGAATAATGGAATATAAAAAGTGGATCCGCGCTGGGACGGAAGGATTCGAACCTCCGAATAGCGGGACCAAAACCCGTTGCCTTACCACTTGGCCACGCCCCATTTGCTAATCGACACTAAGAAACAATAATATTGTTATTGGTTGCTTGTCAACTCCAGCCCAAATAAATATCTAAATAGATTCTATATCTAGATATAGAATATATCTATAGAATAATAGAATAGACCGGTACTAGGATTTTGATACATATAGATACAGAATTCAACTTAATTTATTGATCATTACATAGAATTCAATTAAGATATTGTATGAAAGTATGGTTTCTTCTATTCTCCTTTGAGAATTGGAGAATTTTTGGTTGGATGGATTCAAAGAAAAGAAGGATTTTTGTCTATCTTACTTTCTTTTTCCTTATATCAAAAAGGCAACCAAAATGCAATTATCTCCAAGAACAAAATGTCTGTTATGCTTAATATTGTTAGTTTGATCTGTATTTGTATTAATTCGCCCCTTTATTCGAGTAGTTTTTTCTTCGGCAAATTGCCTGAAGCCTATGCTTTTTTGAATCCAATCGTAGATGTTATGCCAGTCATACCACTGTTTTTTTTTCTCTTAGCTTTTGTTTGGCAGGCTGCTGTAAGTTTTCGATAAGATCCTGAATAATAATATCCTAGAAAATGCATGACTTCCTCGAGAAAAAATTTTAACAATTGATAAAATCAGATAAGTTTTTTTTATAGTATGAACTCCCGATTCATACATTGAAATTCGTGGATAGTCGCCATAAATCAGGCTTACCCCCATTTCCTCGTTTTTGAGCCTTTTCTAGCCATCCAGTCAAAGACCCTAACCCTATTAGGGTCTCTCACAATATCTAAATTTTGATATAAACGCAATTTTTTTAATGAAAAACAAATGCATTTGTAACAATACATTTCTAGCAAAAACCTCATTTCTTGGTGTCAAAATAGGATATGTGGTAGAAAAATGGAAGATCTATTTTCTTTTTTTTTTTTTCTAAAAAATAATCTTGGAGATTGTGTAATGCTTACTCTGAAACTCTTCGTTTATACCGTAGTGATATTTTTTGTTTCTCTCTTTATCTTTGGATTCCTATCTAACGATCCGGGGCGTAATCCCGGACGTGAAGAATAAAGGTTT